ATCTCGGATAATAGGTCAAATCGGATCAATCCATTTTATTCTATTTATGCCACGCAAAGGATTCAACAATCACTTAGACAAAATCAAGGCACTATTCATACGTTCTGGAATACAAGTAAGGAATCTCAATCTTTGATAATTTTGTCATCAGCAAATTGTTTTCAAATGGGCCCATTCAACGATGTAAAACATTACAGTGGGCTAAAAGAATCAATTAAAAAAAATCCCCAAATTACAATTCGAAATTCGTTAGGCCCCTTAGGAACAGCCTGTCAAATTGTGAATTTTTATTACCTTTTAAAAACTCATAATCTAATCTTGGTAACTAAATATTTCCAACTGGACAATTTAAAACAGACTTTTCAAGTACTTAAAAAGTTTTTACTTAAATATTATTTAATGGACGAAACCGGGAGAATTTATAATTACAATCCACGCAGTAACGTCCTTTTGAATCCATTCAACTTGAATTGGTACTTTCTCCATCATAATTATTGTGACAAAACATCTACAATAATTACCCTTGGACAGTTTTTTTGTGAAAATGTCTGTATAGATAAACATGGACCACACCTAAAATCGGGTCAAGTTATAATTGTTCAAATTGACTCTGTAGTAATAAGATCAGCAAAGTCTTATTTGGCCACTCCAGAAGCAACTGTTCATGGCCATTATGGAGAAATACTTTTCGAAGGAGATACATTAGTTACATTTATATATGAAAAGTCGAGATCTGGCGATATAACGCAGGGTCTTCCAAAAGTAGAACAAGTGTTAGAAGTACGTTCGATTGATTCAATATCAATGAACCTAGAAAAGAGAGTTGAGGGTTGGAACGAGCGTATAACAAGAAGTCTTGGAATTCCTTGGGTCTTCTTGATTGGCGCTGAACTAACTATAGCGCAAAGTCGTATCTCTTTGGTTAATAAAATCCAAAAGGTTTATCGATCCCAGGGTGTGCAGATCCATAATAGACATATAGAAATTATTGTACGTCAAATAACATCAAAGGTGTTGGTTTCCGAAGAAGGAATGTCTAATGTTTTTTTACCCGGAGAACTAATTGGATTTTTGCGCGCGAAACAAACGGGGCGTGCTTTGGAAGAAGCGATTTGTTACCGAGCTATATTATTGGGAATAACGAAAGCATCTCTAAATACTAAAAGTTTCATATCCGAAGCGAGTTTTCAAGAAACTGCTCGAGTTTTAGCAAAAGCCGCTCTACGTGGTCGTATCGATTGGTTGAAAGGTCTGAAAGAGAATGTTGTTCTAGGGGGGATGATACCCGTGGGTACTGGATTCAAAGGATTAGTGCACCGTTCAAGGCAGCATAAAAACATTCCTTTTGAAACAAAAAAAAAGAATTTATTTGAGTGGGAAATGAGAGATATTTTGTTTCACCACAGAGAATTCTTTTCTTTTTGCATTTCAAAGAATGTACATGATACATCAGAACACTTATTTCTAGGATTTACTGATTCCTAAGAGCAGAAGCGGATTCATCCGGTTTTTCTATTTGTGTTGCAGTTATTTGATTGAGTAATACTAATAACGAATCGAATAGAAAAAAACCGAAAACTTAATGTCTTGGATCATGTATCAACGGCCAATCTCCGTTAGAAGAGAAGGTTCCATGGGAACAATTTTTTATTTTTAGGGTACTTCTTCTCTTTAAAGAAAAAAAAAAGAGAGAAGTGTGGGGAGAAATGACAAGAAGATATTGGAATATCCATTTGGAAGAAATGATGGAAGCGGGAGTTCATTTTGGTCATGGTACTAGGAAATGGAATCCTAGAATGGCACCTTATATCTCTGCAAAGCGTAAAGGTATTCATATTCTAAATCTTACTAGAACGGCTCGGTTTTTATCAGAAGCTTGTGATTTAGTTTTTGATGCAGCAAGTAGGGGAAAACAATTTTTAATTGTTGGGACCAAAAATAAAGCAGCTGATTCAGTAGCACGCGCTGCAATAAAGGCTCGGTGTCATTATGTTAATAAAAAATGGCTTGGTGGTATGTTAACAAATTGGTATACTACAGAAACGAGACTTCATAAGTTCAAGGCCTTGAGAACCGAACAAAAGACGGGTAGACTCAACTGTCTTCCGAAAAGAGATGCGGCTATGTTGAAAAGACAACTATCTCACTTGCAAACATATCTGGGCGGGATTAAATATATGATAGGGTTACCCGATATTGTAATAATTGTTGATCAGCAAGAAGAATATACGGCTCTTCGAGAATGCATCACTTTGGGAATTCCAACGATTTGTTTAATCGATACAAATAGTGACCCGGATCTAGCAGATATTTCGATTCCAGCGAATGATGACGCTATAGCTTCAATCCGATTAATTCTTAACAAATTAGTATTTTCAATTTGCGAGGGTCGTTCTAGCTATATACGAAATTCGTGATTAATACTAATAAGATTATGTGTAAATTATTTTTGAAACTCCATAGAATAGATTTTAGAATAGATTTTTTGAATTGGTTACGATTCCTGAATCGCACAAAAGAGATAAAACTAACTGGGCCTATTGGATGATTAGTTGATATTCAAAATATACAAATCAAGTGAGCAAGTCGAAAAATATATGGTTGAATTAAAATAATCCCTTTTTAAAGTTATATTTCTTTTAGAGGATAATATGCATGTTTTATTATGTTCCATCAACACACTAAAGAGGTTATACGCTATATCCGGTGTGGAAGTAGGCCAACATTTCTATTGGCAAATAGGAGGTTTCCAAGTCCATGCCCAAGTACTTATTACTTCTTGGGTTGTAATTACTATCTTACTAGCTTCAGCGATTATAGCTGTTCGCAATCCCCAAACCATTCCTACCGATAGTCAAAATTTTTTTGAATATGTCCTTGAATTCATTCGAGACGTGAGTAAAACCCAGATTGGAGAAGAATATGGCCCATGGGTTCCATTTATTGGAACTATGTTTCTATTTATTTTTGTTTCGAATTGGTCGGGGGCTCTTTTACCTTGGAAAATCATACAGTTACCTCATGGTGAGTTAGCCGCACCCACAAATGATATTAATACTACCGTTGCTTTAGCTTTACTGACGTCAGTAGCATATTTCTATGCGGGCCTTACGAAAAAGGGATTAGGTTATTTCGGTAAATACATTCAACCAACTCCAATTCTTTTACCCATTAACATCTTAGAAGATTTCACAAAACCCTTATCCCTTAGTTTTCGACTTTTCGGAAATATATTAGCTGATGAATTGGTAGTTGTTGTTCTTGTTTCGTTAGTACCTTTAGTGGTTCCTATACCTGTCATGTTTCTTGGATTATTTACCAGCGGTATTCAAGCTCTTATTTTTGCAACTTTAGCTGCGGCTTATATAGGCGAATCCATGGAAGGCCACCATTGATTAGTTTTTGACAGAGTCTTTTATGAAATCAAGGTAAGCCACTTGGGCTTAGGGAACATAAATATACAAATAAGGTATAAATTAAGGTATATACTATCTAAAGATAGTTAGTTTACATTATGGAGGAAAGATACGTATATGTGATATTATCTATTAACTAAGTAGATATGAACTAAAGATATATCTAATTTGCCCTACTACATATATGTGAATTTATATAGGGATTCAAATGAAAATCCTTCTTTTTCGTCCGCAATTTTTATTTTTCATTTAATAAAGACCAAAGAATTCAAAGAACGATTCGGAAGAAAGAAATGGAATAACAAAGTTTATACAAATTGAAAAAGTTGATAGGAACTAAAAAAAAAGAGATATCGAGGTATTTATGAAAATTTACGAATATATATATATATTTTTTTTTTCACTTCTAGATTCTTAGTTATTTTGACTGGATAAATTTTATCCATGAGATAAGTAATTCATAATTCATTGGTTGATTGTATCATTAACTATTTCTTTATTTTTTTGTTTTGGTGCGAGGAATTTCTCATGGATCCACTGATTTCTGCCGCTTCCGTTATTGCTGCTGGATTGGCCGTTGGGCTTGCTTCTATTGGACCTGGAGTTGGTCAAGGTACTGCTGCGGGACAAGCTGTAGAAGGGATCGCGAGACAACCAGAAGCAGAGGGAAAAATACGAGGTACTTTATTGCTTAGTCTGGCTTTTATGGAAGCTTTAACAATTTATGGACTAGTTGTGGCATTAGCACTTTTATTTGCGAATCCCTTTGTTTAATCCTACAAACTAAAAATACATATAGTTTTTGTTTTTTATTTCTTTGGGTTTGCTGCTGCTTTTGCTTTTTTCAAATTATATTCAAATTTGATTTCTTATTCAAGAGCCCATGTACATGTAAAGGACTGAGTGGGGGGGAGGAGGAATTGGCGCACCAAAATTAGCTTTCTTCCTTTATTCTCGTATTCCAATGGAACTTTTTTTAAGAAGTATTGCAACAAACGAGATATTTCGAAACTCACATAACATAAGACTCAATATCTAATTCTAATAAGTATCGTTCTTATTGGAAATTTCCAATTGAAACAAAAAACTTTTCTATTTTCTAAATCCATATAATTATTAAAAAAATTTTCGGAGTATTTAGAAAAAGAAATTATAGGAAAAAGACTATAATAAATCAAAAATATAGAGAATTTGTCTTATCTATAAGAATACGCAAGAGGAGATCATATGAAAAATGGAACCGATTCTTTCCTTTCCTTAGGTTATTGGCCATCCGCCGGAAGTTTCGGGTTTAATACCGATATTTTTGCAACAAATCCAATAAATCTAAGTGTAGTACTTGGTGTATTGATTTTTTTTGGAAAGGGAGTGTGTGTGAGTTGTTTATTTCAAGAATAAGCTGGATCCGACCAACTGCAATTTCTTTTTTGGTATAACTAGGAAAGAAAAGGTGCATGATTCCGCGAATTACTTCTGAATAAATTAAGAAATCATATTTTAGAACCACAGCATTTCGTGAGTCATTGGTAAATATACTTTGATTCTCTATTAACCAAAAATGTGGAACCATTAACAGGGTTAAAG